GATCGTATATTTCATTATAGTTATATGATTCAGAGTATCATTTCCTATTTGATCCCTTTGAATTCCATATTCGAAGTTGCGATCGGATCTATTCATTAAAAAGAATCGATTCGATACATTTCTTATGTACCCATAGGTGCTATATTGGATTTGAATCAGATTTCGGATCAATCTATATTGATTGACTGCCTCCATTATGTTGTTGCTAGCAAATACCGCTGTTTTTAGTTTGGGATCTTCCAACTCATTCCCGCAGTAGATCCGGACCGATTTTTTTCTGATCCTTCGAGAAAAAGATTCATTCTCCTCATAAAAAAGAGGAGGTAGAACCAATAAAGATTTCTTTTTCGATTCATCTCTGGAGTTGAATACCTCATTCAAGAATCTTTTTTGATCCAACCCGTAGGAATCAATAGAAAAGGCAAATCCCCTATGATACACCAGATCTGGCTCGGTTATTGATAGAGTGAATAGATCCGCCATTTCTGGGAATCTCTCTTCTGATTCAAAAAAATCGTGGCGTAACGCGTATCCCCCTTTGTTCCGGTCATGGAATAGATGAAAGAAATCAAAAAATGGATTTTTGTTCAAGAATGAAATCTTATTGGAACTGTCCATATCCGGTTCATCCTTCGGAACCATATCACATCCCGGATCTGGTTCCGAAGGATGAATTGAGACGGTATCTTGTAAATACGTAATTATCTTGAATATATCAACCATTTCTTTCTTTTCCGCTCGCCTGGAAGGGACAAAAGAAACATCTTGTTTTTTCTTCAACAATTTATGATCTCTAGTGGACCTCTCAGTAGGATTCGAACCCAGATGAAGTTCTGACCATCTGTCAGAGAAAAAAGAACGAATCGATCTTGTAGGATTCCCAAGAAATTCTTCGATTTCTTCCGGAAGCAGATGATTATTCATCCGCTTCTCAGGTTCCGTAAATAGCCAGGACATGGAGGAAGATCCAAAAAGGCATTTCGGGAATCGATCTGATTCTATCTCTGTTCGTTCCGTTTGAAGAAAGGAAGGATCCCAAAGAATCGATCTCTCTTTTAGTTGCTGAATCTCTGTTTGATCGATCAATGTGTGATATTCTGAATTCTCATTTCTAACGGAATCGAAATGATCTCTGGATTGATCAGAAGAAGATCCTTTCCATTGGCTAGAATCCGTTACTTGAACGAAAATAGATCTTGTGGAATCATATTGAATATTTGACAATACATTCCGTACCTTGCTAAAAAACCGATCCTTGTTTACCAACCACACATTGTCTAACCAAATCCAATTCTCTCTCGAGACGTTCCTCAAAAAATCCGATTCGTGCTGATTCTTCCCCCAACTAACGAAGAGATCTTGGCGGAATTGCCACATATGAAATTGAGCACAATTTTGCAAAGAAATACCCCACTTGTTTCTCGAGAAGAGATGGGAAACATGCTCAATATCATTGGATTGCATAGTTGCCCCAGCTCCTTGTTGTTTGAAGAAACTCTCCCCCTGAATTGGTCTTTTTTCACGAAAAGCAGACATGAGATAACAAATCAAGTCTTTCCCTAAGATTTCGAATAGCTGTCCCGAATTCAAGTTGATTATGTTTCGTTTCTTCCTCGGAGAAAGACGATCAAACAATTCCCAATCATGGTCCTTGCGGATCGGATCATCCGTATAGGATAAAAAAAGAAACTCCAGATATTTGCTATCTTTCTCTTTGAATGAGATCTCAATTCCAGCTACGGTTTCATTAGATATCTGACAACTAGAATCCCTCTTTTTTCCGATCCGGTTCCTCCACCACCGCGAACCCCGGTTAGATTCAGGCATGATACGCTTTTTCTTTCTTGGGAGAACCCAAGTACTCTCTTGCGGATCCATGAAACAACTCTCAGAAATCTTTTTCCTTTTTGGAAGATACAGGAGCGAAACAATCAACCTATTTCTATTGGAAGACCAAAAAGATTCTTCCAATGTCTCCTTTCTGGGTCCAATGGAATTCATAGGTATAGGAAGAAGCCCCATCAAATAGAGATTTTTTCTTTCAACCATCTTTCGATTGTTAATACGAGATATAAGGACCACTACTACAAGCAGTACTACACCTTTGATCGTGAAATATCGATTGCTTGTTGCACCCTGTGAATCACGTGAAAGTAGGATACTCCAAATTCGGGGGTCAAAGAGTTTCATAAAACGTTCTTGGTGGAAAAAAATGTGAGTGAAAGATCCCACTGAATCGAATTTGATCCATGAATCTAAGAAATAGTGAGAATTCTTGATCTCTCTCAATTCGAATATCCAGGATTTGAATTGATGTCGTTTCATTGATTCCTCCTAAAGATTTCATTTCAATTGGAATTTGGTTATTCACGATGTACGATGATCCCTGTTAAGCATCCATGGCTGAATGGTTAAAGCGCCCAACTCATAATTGGCAAATTCGTAGGTTCAATTCCTGCTGGATGCACGCCAATGGGAACATTCAATAAGTCTATTGGAA